TAGGAGTAAAGTAGTGATATAATTCACAAAAGCAAACCACAGTGAATTAAAAAAAATAAGAAAAAGTGTGTAATGCACTTTTTTACATTTTCGTTCTAGGATGAAATTAAACAAAAGGATTTGCAAATAAAAGTGCTAATGCCACAACGAGCCCATAAATGGTTAAAGCTTCCATAAAAGCTAGACTAAGCAATAAGGTGCCTCTTATTTTTCCTTCTGCTTCTGGTTGTCTCGCAATACCTTCTACGGCTTGGCCTGCAGCAGTACCTTGACCAACTCCAGGTCCAATAGAAGCAAGCCCTACGGCCAATCCAGCAGCAATAACGGAAGCGGCAGAAATCAGTGGATTCATGATGATAGGTTCCTCACACCAAAAAAAAATGGTTAATGATACAATCAACCAAGGAATTCTTACTTATTTGATCACTAAAAAATATCGAATCGAAGTAACTAAAACTTCGAAAAAAATATATAGATAGGGATAAACCCCATATATAACTAATATATATCTACTATCACATATACATTTGTTTCTTTCATAACGGAAACCGCGCGCATTTTTTCTTGAATCAGATTCTAGAATAATTCGTCGAAAAATATACAGGAACTGTAGCTGGACTTATAGACATTACATATAGACATATATCTAGTGTGATCTCCCTAACCCATTCTTCGTAATATCGTCTATCTTTCCTCTTAGAACTCTAGTCATATATACATATGGATTTCTTATTTCTATCTATATATGTATATGTTACCGAACCAAGTATATTTTCTTGAACCATGCATTGCCTCAGTCGGGGTAAGCTTAAAAAAAGAAGACTCTTTTGAAAACTAATCAATGATGACCCTCCATGGATTCCCCTATATAAGCCGCGGCTAAAGTTGCAAAAATGAGAGCTTGAATACCGCTTGTAAATAATCCAAGAAACATGACAGGGATAGGAACTACTGAAGGTACTAAAGAAACAAGAACAACAACTACTAATTCATCCGCCAATATATTTCCGAAAAGTCGAAAACTCAGAGATAAAGGTTTTGTGAAATCTTCTAGGATGTTAATTGGTAAAAGGATTGGAGTTGGTTGAATGTATTTTCCAAAATAAGCCAATCCTTTTTTGGTAAGACCCGCATAAAAATATGCCACGGACGTGAGTAAAGCTAAAGCAACAGTAGTATTTATATCATTCGTGGGGGCAGCCAACTCTCCATGAGGTAACTGTATGATTTTCCAAGGTAAAAGAGCTCCAGACCAATTAGAAACAAAAATAAATAAGAACATGGTTCCAATAAAGGGAACCCAAGGCCCATATTCTTCTCCAATCTGAGTTTTACTCAAGTCTCGAATAAATTCAAGAACATATTCAAAGAAATTCTGCCCGTCGGTAGGAATAGTTTGTGGATTCCGAACAGTTATGATAACTGACCCTAATAAGATAGCAATTACTACCCAAGAAGTGATAAGTACTTGAGCATGAATTTGTAAACCTCCTATTTGCCAATATAAATGTTGGCCTACTTCTACACCTGATATATCGTAGAATCCTTTGAGTGTTTTAATGGAACATGGTATAACATTCATATTGCCCTCTGACAGAAATTAAACTTAAAAAAAAATTATTTTGATTCAACCATCTCTTTTTCAACTTATCTACTTTACATCATTAATCATATATTTAAAATACCAATTTATCTCTTTTTAAAAATGCAAGACAAGAATACAATCTAAGAAATCAAAATAATTAACTAATCTTATTATTCTTAATCATAACATAATCATAATCAATGACTTCTTATATAGCTAGAACGACCCTCACAAATTGCGGATACTAATTTGTTAAGAATCAATCGGATTGAAGCTATAACGTCATCGTTGATTGGAATCGAAATATCTGCAAGATCCGGGTCACAATTTGTATCGATTAAACAAAGTGTTGGAATTCCCAAAATGACACATTCTCGAAGAGCTGTATATTCTTTTTGCTGATCAACGATGATTACAATATCGGACAACCCAGTCAGATATTTGATCCCACCCAGATATGTTTGCAAAGTCGATAATTTTCTCTTCACCATTGCTGCATCTCTTTTAGGGAGCCGGTTGAGTTTCCCCATCTTTTGTTCTCCTCTTAAGTCTCTGAACTTATGAAGTCTCGTTTCTGTAGTGGACCAATTCGTTAACATACCACCGAGCCATTTTTTATTAACATAATGACATCGAGCCCTTATTGCAGCTGAGACTACTAAATCCGCTGCTTTATTCAACCATTAAAAAGGTTTTCCTCGACTTGCTGCATCAAAAACGAAATAACGGGCTTCTGATAAAAAACGAGCAGTTCTAGTAAGATTTGTAATATGAATACCTTTACGCTTTGCAGAAATGTAAGGGACCATTCTAGGATTCCATTTCTTAGTACCATGATCAAAATGAACTCCCGACTCCATCATCTCTTCCAAATGGATGTTCCAATACCTTCTTGTCATTTTTCCCGCGCTTTCTCTTTTTTTTTTATAACTAATTGTTCCTACGGAACCTTATAACGAGGTTGACCATTGATACATAGTCCGAACTATTCATTTTTTTTTATTACTTACTTCATTTTTTTACTTAACAAAACTAGAAAGGAAAAAGAAAAAATATCTGCTTAGGAATTATGAAATCGCGTAAATGAATTTTCTAATGTGTCATGGAAATTCTTTGGGCTACAAGAACAAAAAAATTCTCGATGGTGTAACAAAATATCTCTCATTTCCAACTTGAATACATTTTTTTTTTTTATTTCAAAATAAATGTTTTTGTCTTGCCTTGAACGGTGCACTAATTTTTTAAATCCGGTACCGATAGGGATAATTCCCCCCAGAACTACATTTTCTTTCAGACCCTTCAACCAATCAATACGCCCCCGTAGAGCAGCTTTTGCTAAAACTCTAGCAGTTTCTTGAAAACTTGCTTCAGATATGAAGCTTTGAGTATTCAGAGACGCCCTCGTTATTCCTAATAAAATTGCTCGATAACAGATCGCTTCGTCTAAAGCACGCCCTGCTCGTTCTGCTCGCAGCAATCCGATTAATTCTCCAGGCGAAAAAACATTAGACATTCCGTCTTCTGAAACCAACACTTTTGATGTTACTTGTCGTACAATAATCTCTAGATGTCTATTATGAATCTGCACCCCTTGAGATCGATAAACCTTTTGGATCTTATTAACCAAAGAGATATGGCTTTGGGCTATAGTTAGCTCAGCTCCAATTAAGAATCCCCAAGGAATTCCAAGAATTCTTGGTATACGTTCGTTCCAACCTTCGACTCTCCTTTCAAGGTTCATCGATATTGAACCAATCGAACGTACTTCTAAGATTTGCTCCACTTTTGGAAGTCCCTGCGTTATGTCACCAGATCGGGATTTTTCATATATAAATGTAACTAATGTATCTCCTTTAGAAAGGGTTTCTCCGTAATGTCCGTGAACAGTCGCTCCTGGAGTAGCCAAATACGGCTTAGCTGATCTTATAACTAAAGAATCAACATGAACAATTAAAATTTGACCAGATTTTTTTATATGTGTCCCATATTTAACTAGACATAGATTTTCACAAATAAATTGTCCAATGCTAATTATTGTGGATGTTTCTTCACAATAATTGTGATGTAAAAAGCACCAATTCAAATGGGATGGATTCAAAATGATGGTATTGCATGGGTTGGGATTATAAATCCTTCTATTTTCATCTATTAAACAGTATTTAAGTACTTCAAGTACTTGGAAAGTCGCTTTCAAATTATCAAGTATCCAATATTTGTTTACCAAGATCTGATTATGAGTTATTAAATAGTAAGCTGAATAAAAGTTCACTATTTTAGATACAATAGTACCTAGGGGACCCAACAAATCCCTAATTAGAATTATGGGATTCAATTCTTTTGCCGTGATGTTATATTTTGAACCATTGAATGGACATGGGCCAACTCGAGAACAATTGAATGATGACAAAATTATCAAACCCTTATTTTGATTCAACAATGTACCAATAGTTGCTTGATGCTGAGTAATTACTGAAATCTTCACTTTCGAAAAAAAAGGGTTGATATTGGTGCAATCTAATCCATTATCGGGGATCAATCCCGAACCCGCCGTATCATACCTTTTTTCGACATATGAAAGACTAGACTTTACTAACTCAATTTTTATGAAATTTTGAATCAGATCATTTGCCCTTACCTCAACAAGAGAAGCATGAACTTCTTCTATAGAACCATTTTTTTCTTGGTCCCAATTCAATACTAAGCAAGTCCGAACTAATTGAATACTTGTGTGAAAAATTCCACGAATTGACTTTCCGTTTCCATAAAGGATATAATTGACAATTCTAAGTTGGACATTATCTTTTTCCTGCAAGAGATCTTGAGTGAAAAGTTTTGCTAAATTTATCCCATCAGCTATTTCATATGTGATTACGGGCCGAACTAAAACAAAATACTTTTTTTTAATGGGTGTGATTCGTTGGACATAAATCCAATTTTTCAAAATTTCTGATTCCTTAGAATTTTTTTTTTTCATTCCCGGTGGTATTAAAATGCCGCTGTGTCTAGATATCTTATCTGTCTCTCCGGGAAAATGAATATCCCCAGAAAAAATTTTCAGTTCAATACTTTTTTTTTTTATCTCCACTCGGACTAATCCACCTACTTGGCTTCTTGTATTTGTATTTAAAGCGAGTTGTGTATCTACTTCAATGATACTATTGTTCCGGACCATTAGGTACGAAGATCCGGGTAAGATATGCACCTCTTCAGGAATAAAAAAAAACCGATCCACTTTCATTTTGTATTTTGGACTAAATTCTTTTACTCCTCGATACTCAATCAAATCTTCTTTTTTTACGATTGAATCCACCTCTACGGTCCCATATTTAGTAATTCCCGAACTGTTTCTTCTATATTGTGGATCGTCAAAATAAGCAAGAATACTATTTCTATGTAAAATACCATTTGTGGGTATTTGAATCGAAATACCAAAAGAGGGTATTAGTTCTTTCTCTCCTTCTGGATTATATTGTAATGGAATGCTAAATCTATTTCTTCGCCTTTTCGCCAATAAATCAGAATTCCCTTGGAGAATCGAAGGATATATAAAATCCAAATGCCTATTGGAGATGATTTGATCAAGTCTCGAATAGTCAAAAATTTCCCTATCTTTTTTAACAGAAGGATCCAACAATTTATGCCTTACTTGATCATTAGTAAACAATTTATGCCTTACTTGATCATTAGTAATTGAGAAGTCAGAGATATATCTTTCGTCGACAGAAAAAGAATAAAAATTAATTTGATCTTGATCTTTGTGGAGTGAAAAAGACACTATACTGGATCCGCGCGGACTTCCTGCTAATAGCCATAAATGACTTGTTTTTGGTAATAGATGAACGTTACTATATGTATATTCGGGTGCATGGTAGACATTGGTACTCCAGTGCATTTCTCCTTCTGATTCAGAATAAATATGTTTTCGGACCTTTTCTTTAAAATGAAAAGTAGACGTTCCAGTACGAATCTCAGCAATAACTTGTTCAGATTCTACATATTGATTATTTTGAACTAAAATCAAACTTTTGGGAGGAATATTCACACTATGTAGAATATCCCGACTCTCAATAGTTACATACAAGTCTATAGAACATAGAAAAGCAGGATGCCCGTGACGGGTACGTGTGGGATGAACCAAATACTCGTTGAACTTTATTTTTCCGTTAGAAGGAGCTCGTACATGTTCGGCAGTACCGCCCGTGAATACTCCACCCGTATGAAAAGTTCTTAATGTTAGTTGAGTCCCTGGTTCCCCAATTGATTGCCCCGCAATAATACCTACAGCTTCCCCCAATTCAACCAGATCGCCGTGAGTGGAACTTCTACCATAACATAATTGACAGATCCAAGATGTATTCCTGCAAGTAAAGGGGGTTCGAATATATATTGGTTGTGCTCGAAAAGTTATGAATCGATTGGCAAGTCCAATCCCAATATCTTGATTTCGAGTGGCAATGCAGCGTATCCCCATATATATATCGTCCGCTAATACACGACCAATTAGGGTTTGGACAAAAATTTTTTCTGTCACCCCATTTCGAGGACTCACGGAAATACCTCGGATAGTACCACAATCTGTTCTACGTACAATAATGTGTTGAACTACTTCAACAAGTCTACGCGTGAGGTATCCAGCATCTGATGTTCGTACAGCAGTATCCACGACTCCTTTTCGAGCTCCGTAGCAGGAAATTATATATTCTGTCAAAGAAAGTCCTTCACGTAAATTGCTTTGAATGGGTAAATCAATCATTTGTCCTTGGGGATCCGACATTAATCCTCTCATACCTACTAATTGATGTACCTGAGATGCATTTCCTCGAGCTCCCGAAAAGGACATTAGATGGACTGGATTAGATGGATCAGTCATCCGAAAATTAGGATTCATTTCTTGTCTCAAATATTCACTTGTAGCATACCATATCTCAATGGATTGACGTAATTTTTCTACCGCGTGTACATTCCCATAATGATGGTGTTTCTCCAAAATAAAACTTTGTTGTTCAGCATCTTGGACTAACCATCCCTTAGAAGGTATTGTTAAAAGATCATCAATCCCTAATGAAATAGATGTAGCAGTGGCTTGTTGGAAACCCAGAGTCTTCACTTGATCCAGGATATGTGATGTATATGCCATTCCGAAATGATCTATTAATCTGCTAATAAGTCGTTTCATAGCAGTTCCATCTATCACTTTATTGTGAAAGACCAGATCGGCTCGTTCTGCCATAAGTACCTCCATATTCCGCTGAGTAGGATTCGACAATGGACTTGAGTCAGTGATTCGAAAACTTCCTTTCCTCAATCTTGATTCACATAGAAATTAAGAAATTCTTATAATACTAATACCGATGAAATTGGATAAACCCGACTTCCCAAGGAAGGACGTCTAATCAAATTTATTTATTTAGATAGCGTATAAATATTAGATAGCGTATAAATAGGCTCGACAAAACCCCTGTATGGCTTCTTCTATTTCTCGATAAAAAGAAACATGACCAACAGTAGTTCGAATGTATATACAACGGATTTCCTTTTTAATACTTCCTACTATTAGATAGTGTCCATAAATCTCATGATAAGTACCAAAAGATTCATATTGAACTTCGATGGGAACCTCTTTTGAGCCAATGACACGTTGATCTAGTCGCCACCGGAGCCAAAAGGGACTGTCTAATTTGATTCGTTTCTGCCGATAAGCCCCAAGTGCATCGTAGGAACTGCCAAAATATGATTCTTTTTCTTTCGTATACTTATAGTTATTATTATCAACTGTTTTATTTTTGTAGTTCGCACAATTATATGGATTATACCTATTTTCACAAATACCCCGCCGATTTCCCATCGTTAATACATAGAGTCCAATAAGCATATCTTGACTTGGTACAGAAATGGGATCCCCAATAGCTGGAGAC